TTTATGATACTATGCAATTTGTGCGACCAGATGTACATACAATATGCATGGGATTAGCCGCTTCAATGGGATCTTTTATCCTAGTTGGAGGAGAAATTACCAAACGTCTAGCATTCCCTCACGCTTTGCGCCAATGAGGTTTTTTGAGAGAAACAAAAGACTGTGCCTTCACCATATGAAATAGGAAGATTAAGTAAAAATAGCATGGCATTTCGAATTCGATATGATAAATTTTATATATATATTTTTTTTTTTCAAAAAATTAGATTATATATCGAAAGAGTAGTATGAAATAAAGGGTATTTCTGATTTTATCGTATCGATCGGGAATCTTGTTCAGCGTCACAAACTTTTTTCATACCATAGATTTCTTAACAATATTTCTATTTATTGTATCAATAAAATATTTTATATTTATTTACTTTTTTTGTTTGATCGGATCAAAAAGAAACTTTGGGATTGCTGAATCACAGACAAATAAATATATAAAGCAACGGAACCATCATAGTATTTTTTAACTCCTACAAAAAGAAGGGTGGTAATTTGATCATTTACCAATATGAGTCTCATAGGTACTATTTATCTATTTTTGCCGTGGAAGCTAAGGATCCATTTTAGTGTAGAGCCGTATGCAATGCGCTAAAGATGCCCGTACGGTTATTCTATTTTTTCTTAAGTATTTTGTTTATCTTTATTTATTTTCTCTTCACTCCATTATCGAGATAGAAAAACCTTTATTATGTTATATCATCAGGGTAATGATTCATCAACCCGCTAGCGCTTTTTATGAAGCACAAACGGGAGAAGCTATCTTGGAAGCGGAAGAACTACTAAAATTGCGTGAAACCATCACAAGGGTTTATGTCCAAAGAACGGGCAAACCCCTATGGGTTGTATCCGAAGACATGGAAAGAGATGTTTTTATGTCAGCAACAGAAGCGCAAGCTTATGGAATTATTGATCTTGTAGCCGTTGAATGAAAATAGGATGGAGTTGGGAAAAATCCGTGATTTCTTATTTTATCTTCTTACCGAGTTCAATATTTTATTAAATAGAAGTCAGTCATAATCATCCGGTTAGGATCAATCTAAACCCGTTTATTATGTATACCGTTCAACATGCCAACGATTAAACAACTTATTAGAAATACAAGACAGCCAATCAGAAATGTCACAAAATCCCCCGCTCTTCGGGGATGCCCTCAGCGTCGAGGAACATGTACTAGGGTGTATGTGCGACTCGTTCAGATCGTAGATTGGGACAAAATAAATTTTCCAGTATTAATGATTAGTACCGATCAATAGGATAAAATGGAAGAACTTAATTCCATTCACTATCTAAAAAAAAAATCAGATCTATCCTTCTATTGTGTATGAAATTTATGGTTTGTATTGGTGCAAATCCAATTATCTCAATTTAAGATGAAAAAAATTCCCCATTGGGATTAACTGATTATCCATTAAGCGGGGACAATCTTATTAAAAAAAAGAAGGATTTGACTTCGATTCTTGCAAGAACGGACGAAGAGGGTCAGCTACTCAGCTAACTTTCATAATTAAATACCGTTACTGTATAGATGGATCTTCTTGTGAAAGACCTATTACTGGCTAGTCTAATTTATGGGTTGAGCCAAAGAGTGTGAACTGTACAAGTTACTAATAAGATTAATTAAATAAATTCAGAGGCTCCGGTGTATAGAGAAGACCTCACCGTTTATGAATTAACCATAGAAACGATGAAACCCACTATTTCTTTATCCATTTACTAGTTTTTTATTTACTATACTAGGTTTTTGTTTTGCTACCTAGTCGAATACAATTTATTTTTCGAGGTAAAAAAATTGTGGTTAGGAAGGTTATAGTAGCTAAAGCCATTGGAATTTTTATTTTATACATTGGAAAAATCCGTTTTGTTATTAATAGACTGAGGAAAGGGAATAGAAAAACTGAAAGTAAAGTAAATCCATTAGTTATTCTATTTGTCAAAGTTTCATTTATTCAATGACCAGAATTAGACGGGGATATGTAGCTCGGAGACGTCGAACAAAAATTCGTTTATTTGCATCGAGCTTTCGAGGGGCTCATTCAAGACTTACTCGAACTATTACTCAACAGAAAATAAGAGCTTTGGTTTCGGCTCAACGGGATAGGGATAGGCAAAAAATAACTTTTCGTCGTTTGTGGATCACTCGTATAAACGCAGCAATTCGAGAAAGAGTGGTATCCTATAGTTATAGTAAACTAATACACGATTTGTACAAGAACCAAGTGCTTCTTAATCGCAAAATGCTTGCACAAATAGCTATATTAAATAAAAAAAGTCTTTATATGATTTCCAATGATATCATAAAATAAATCCATTGTAAAAAATCCACTGGAATCGCGTTCCCCGGAGACTGAACTCCGGGAGGGTAGAGTAAAAATGACTAGGAGAAAAAATTCTTAGGATTATGATAAAGTAGTCAATATAAATAACCGCGTTCAATAAAACAAGATTTCTTCGCTTTCCCCAAGTTTTTTCTTATTCTTATGACACGATAACAAAATCCGGATTTTCGGGTTTTTTAACAAAATGCGTTTGAGTTTCGATTGGAATTTGAATTCAATTGAAGAAAGAATAAGCTTATTTAATTCTGGTTCTAAGACCGGCAGTTCTAGCGGTCGACTCGCTTTTTTCAAATTGTTTCTCGTTATTAAGAAAAGGTAACAAAGATAAAATACGAGCTTGTTTTATAGCAATAGTAATTAATCGTTGTTGTTTCAAGGTCAATCTATTCACTCGTCTAGATAGTATTTTTCCTTGCTCACTAATAAATCGACTAATTAAACTCATGTTTCTATAATCAATTCGATCCCCCGATTGGATCGGGGGTAAACGTTTACGAAAAGATCGCTTGGATTTAAGAAAGGGTCGCTTGGATTTATCCATGGTTTGTTTAGTTTAGTTCTTATCGTGAAAACCCTATTACGGTTACATCGACAATGGATTCAAATAGGATTTGGTTAGTAAATTTAATGTATTTATTAAATATGTTATTATATAATATATAATGTCATTTTTCCCCTACCTTGTATCTTAGAAGGGTGACACACAGGTGTTTGATTCAATCTATTTTTTTATCTCCCCGTGAATTGTATGTTTGTAACAATAGGAACAGAATTTTCTCAATTCCAATCGATTAGGCGTATTGTGTCGATTCTTTTGAGTAATATATCTGGAAATACCCGTTGATGCCTTATTAACATTAACACCATTTCGGACACAACCGGTACATTCCAAAATAACCGTTACTCGGACGTCTTTCCCCTTGGCCATGAACCCCCTTTGGATTTTTTTATTTACTGCACTCGCCCATTTTTGACCCTAAACGACGAAGAAAGGAAGGAAAAACAATATACGTTACTCATTTGAAATCCAATTAGTAAGGATTTGCTTGGAATCAATCAAGTTCAAGTAATAGTCAAAAAAAATAATAAATACTATGATTTCAAAACATATTTTGAATCATAGTATTTTATTGAAATATCTTGTATAATACTCTTGTCCTAGACTAAACCAAACATTTATGCTCTCCCCCAAATTCTTCTATATTATATATGAATGTCATTCAAACTTGAACTCCAATTTCGAAAAAAAAAAATGTTGAAGTCACTTTATTTTTTCTCTTTCCTCCCCTATTTTTATTATAAAAAAGGGAAAAAAGAGAAAAGAGGGGGGAGAGGAATTAGTCACACATATATTGTATTCTATCTATAATCTTCTTTATTCCGTTTCAATAACTAGAATGAAAAAAAGGGGAATGTCAACGCATCCGGAAAAAAACGATTAATCTCGATCAATAGACCTGCTAAACACCCGAACCATAGAGTACTTAGTACCGGTGCTACAGAGAGATATGTTTTTAAATCTCGCATTCAAAAACCTCCTTCGTGTAATAAATAATGGTAATCCATATATGATCAAATGCATATGTAGGTAAGGGACACTTGTAGTTGTGCGCGAAATCCCTAATTCCAAAATTCCAATTGAAATGTACAATGATCCAGTCGAGAGTATTTTTTTTTTTGCTTAAAATAAAAGAAAAAGAATTTCTTTTTTAATAAAAATTCCCGAAAAAAAATTGCTTTTACTTCGCTTCTGGTAGGTTCCGTATTTCATATGTATATAAGGTTTTTACTATTATTATATGTTATATGAGACCAAAAATAAAAAGGGAAGGTGCATATCAATGGAAGAAATAAAGATGTGGAAAATAAGACAGGAATTCTATACAATGACACTGTATACTAATTAAAAGGGATGTAGCGCAGCTTGGTAGCGCATTTGTTTTGGGTACAAAATGTCACAGGTTCAAATCCTGTCATCCCTACCTATTACTTCTCCTTTGAACAGTAACGAGGGATCAATTGAAATTAATAAATTTTCATTTTGGCGCCATAGCATAGCCATAGATATATATATCTAATATTTTTTTATAGTAAATACATCTAAGCTATATTAGAGTTAAAAATATTATATTTTTATTACAGTCTTATCTTATCTATTCTGATAAAAAGCGCTCTTAGTTCAGTTCGGTAGAACGCGGGTCTCCAAAACCCGATGCCGTAGGTTCAAATCCTACAGAGCGTGATTCCATTCTTCCTAGATCAATTAGACTGAAAAAGCTTCATTAACTTAAACAGCAAGTTGTCTTTGACCTCCCGGGGATAAAAGAAAGGAGGAGGTCAATCAAAAAAATAGATCTTAATTAAAGATCCAACTGATCACCACGTCTATATTGTAAATATGCAGTTACGAATAATCCAGCCAAAGTAATAGGAATGAGACCCAAGACGATTCCAAATAGAAAAACTTCAATCATTTTTTAAATTAATTTGTTTGAAATAAAAAAATAGGTAATATCTATACCTAAATAGTAATGCGAATTGCCGCGAATCTCAATGAGCAAGAATTGGCAATTGACTGGTAAGTAAATATAGAATACCACATAAGGATTTCAT